CAGAAGAAAAGGTATTTTTTATACTTGTTTGATTCGAAGCAAGCATCAGGTATAGGTTGCTCGTAAAAAATCCGAAATCCCTGAAGTCTAGATGCAAGGAAAAGGAAAGATTATAGTGATGGTGATGGAAGGGGCGGAATTTCGATACGGACTCACGAGAGTCTCTGAATGCTCAGGCATTGAATCAATATTCTATTGAATAGATAATTGGAATTTTTTATAAATACAAATCTATTTCGTTGATTGATTCATCAATAGTGTTGAGTCAAAATATATTTTTGACTCTGCACCATTGATTCCACTATTATTAGTGAGTAATAATAGAATAATTCCTTCATATTCATAGAAATAGGGGACATAATTCACATGGATATAGTAAGTCTCGCTTGGGCTGCTTTAATGGTAGTCTTTACATTTTCTCTTTCACTCGTAGTATGGGGAAGAAGTGGACTCTAGAGGTACTATTTTTTAATTGAGTCGAGGAAAAAACTCTATCAATTGTTTTATAGATCATTCTGAAAAGTTTTTTTTAACGATTTAAAATAACAATATTTTTATTTAGAAAGTCCATTGGATTCGAGTGGAATTAATGTATTATATAAATAATACTCTTTCAATCATTCCCACTAATTCTTTCTAAATTTTCGATTTCAACGATAGGCTCTTCATAGAATTATAAATAGACAATGAGGAAGATCTAATTTTTATGTTCAAAGAAGGAACCGTTCCGGTAAGTGTCTAGACACTTGTTCTGAGAAACAATATAAATTGTCTAACAAAAAACTATGTATTTTGCCTTAGGAGAGTTTCATATTTGCCATTTACCGCTTGTTTTCTTATTTTTGAAATTGGATTCCCATAGAACTCCAGAACTCCTGTTAGTGACTCAATCAAGTACCTCTTTTACCTCTTTAAAATGCTAAACTAAAAAAAAAAACGACTTGATTTTTTTAATCAAACTTCCTTCATTGATCTTACTTTTTCGATAGATATGGAGATTCATATTGAAAAAAATACGAAAGACAAAGAAATAGTAAGAATTAGAACAAAGTTTTCTTTCAATTGGAACAAATACAAATAGATGTAGCAAAGAAATAGAATTAGATACATTCCATATATGGAATTGATATCTACATATAGGAAGATCCATCCTATTGTAGTATTGTAGATTAAGTTTGTATTATTATTAAAGTACAACTTTACTACAGTATTTTATACACTGTAGAACTTTTTTTACACTACAAGAAAACTACGAGAAAGGTGAGAAAGGTATGGTAGAAAGAAATATATGAATCTTTCTTTCTACCATATACTATCGGATCGCATAGAATACTGACGATTCTAGTCCGCGCATTTCATTTTAGACGCGGAATTTGAATCCTTTTCGTCAGAAGTCAAGTTTCGGTCAAATTTATTAATCATTTTTACTTTGATTTTGGCTGACTGTTTTTACATAAATGATAAGTAGAAAAGCAGTAGGCACGAGAACGAACAATGCAGTAGCAATAAATGCAAGAATATTCACTTCCATAATCTAATCGTTTTTTTTTTATTTTAATTTTATTTCACAATAACTCGGGATTTAATCCCATAGAGATGATAAATCTTTTGCCTGTCAATTCAATGGATGAACTCCCTCTCGATGGTATTGAATCGAATCAATATCATAAATAACAATAGTTGAGCTATCAAATAAATTCATCGTCGAGAATTGAATAGTATACCATAAAAAGATCTTTTATCCACACCAAATCAAATGAAAAATGGGATTCTTGATCCAATCAGGAGCTTTTTTATTTACTGTTCCGTTTTTTCTTTTCGATAAACTATCCTACGCCTTTCGTGTATCATTATCCGATGAGATGATACTTCTCGAACGACCCTTCCACTTCCATTAGCCACAAACCAAAATAAACAATAGAGGTGAAATGGAAAAAGAAAGAAGTTCAGTTCTAAACTCTTTTTTTATAATGATCTAATTTTCTTTGAAGACAAAGAGGTGTGATAAAAATGAATCCGAGTCGAAAGTATCTAATATTTTACCATTATAGTAGCGTTTTTGATGTTGATGATACTCCGAATAAATAGGGACGAAACTTTATGCATTTCTTCACTAAATTCATTCCTTCTCGAAGAAAGGTGTGATTGTGGGACGATCTTTATCTTTCTTTTATCCTCTTTCCTCAGATTATTATATTAGGACTAGGACACATATATATATAAAGTTCAGTGTGCAATTTGAATGAAATAGATTTTTCAAATTTAAATTAGTAAATTTACTAATTGAGGTTACCCAAAATCATAAGCAGAAACAGAGATAATTTCATTTGGAAACGTAGCTCATGGGGGGAATTCGATTCCCTTTATTGGGTCATTATAATAAATGAATTCCATTTGTGTATGTGCTACCAAGAACCCTGCGATATTCTCTGTACATATTCCATTATGAACAATCGAAAAATAAAACTCGATATGTCTTGGAATCCTGAATATAATGCTA